TTTACTTGATTGAATTATTTATTTCTCTTGTTTCTCTTGAAATTGCTTCACTGTTCATTTCTACACACGTCTTTTTTTCGGAGGTCTACATCCGTTATGTGGCATAGGGGTTACATCCCGGACAAAAGTTAATAGTATACCACTTCTGCGAATTGCTCGTAATGCTGCGTCTCTTCCGAGACCAGGACCTTTTATCATGACTTCTGCTCGTTGCATACCTTGATCTACTACAGTACGAATAGCATTTGTTGCGGCGGTTTGAGCGGCAAAAGGTGTCCCTCTTCTCGTACCCTTGAATCCAGAAGTCCCGGCCGAGGACCAGGAAACCACCCGACCCCGCACATCTGTAACCGTGACAATGGTATTATTGAAACTTGCTTGAACATGAATAACTCCCTTTGGTATTCTACGTGCACTCTTACGTGAACCCATACGTACATTCCTACGAGAACCTGTTCTCGGTATAGCTTTTGCCATATTGTATCATCTCACAAATATGAGTCAGAAATATATGGATATATCCATTTCATGTCAAAACATATTCCTTATTTGTACATTGAGCCCTTTAGGGAGTCTAATTATCCCTGTCTTTGTTTATGTCTCGGGTTGGAACAAATTACTATAATACGTCCCCGCCTACGGATTAGGCGACATTTTTCACAAATTTTACGAACGGAAGCTCTTATTTTCATATTTGTTATTCCTTATCTTAATTCTGAATCTACTTTTTGGTAGAAAATCAGTTTCTTAAAAATTTTGCATTTCGAATTGTATTGAATAAAAACCACCTAATCTTTCGAATCTTTATTTCGGAGTCGATAAATTATACGCCCTCTGGTTGAATCATAACGACTTACTTCAATTTTGACTTTATCTCCTGGCAGTATGCGTATACAACTACGTCGGATCTTTCCTGAAACATAACCTAGAATTAGATCTTCATTATCTAATCGAACCCGGAACATGCCGTTTGGAAGCGATTCAGTAATTAAACCTTCATGAATCCATTTTTGTTCTTTCATTCCAGGTAGAGCCCCCTTGAAGTATCAACTAATAGAGGAGAAATTCTATTAGGCAATTCACCCCTTTTCTTTTTTTTTTTACAAATAAGAAGAGGTTTCCGATCCCATTTGAATATTAAAACGATTACCATATATAACACAAAATTTCTCCACCGATTCCTTCTAGTCGAGCTTCCCGGTCTGTCATTATACCTCGAGAAGTAGAAAGAATTACAATTCCCATTCCACCTAAAATTCTAGGAATTCGTTGAGAGTTAGAATAGATTCGTAGACCGGGGCGACTGATCCGTTTTAAATTTAAAAAATTTCGATAGGGTCTTTTCCTATTCCTTCTATGGCGCAAGGTTAAAACCAAAAAATATTGATTTTTTTCTCGATGCTTTCTGACGTTTTCGATAAAACCTTCTCGGAAAAGTATTTTAACAATACTTTCGGTAATATTAGTAGATGCTATGCGAACAACTCTTTTTCTATCCATATCAGCATTTCGTATAGAGGTTATTATCTCAGCAATAGTGTCTCGGTTCATGATTAATTAAAATTATTGGTGCCTGAAAATGGGATATAATTAACATGTTTTTCTTTTTTTTTTTTGGTTTATCAATATGAATTTTTCAAGGTATATGCGTGAGAAACAATCTACGAATTAATCTAGTTTTTAATCTATTTCTTTCAAATACCCCAAAGATATGAAGATCTCATTTTATTTTATAACACCTCGGGAGCTAATGAAACTATTTTAGTAAAATTTAATTGTCTCAATTCCCGGGGGATTGCACCAAAAATTCGAGTTCCTTTTGGATTTTTTTCTTGATCAATTACAACTGCAGCATTGTCATCATATCTTATTATCATACCGCTGTCACGTTTGAGTTCTTTACAGGTACGAACAATTACAGCTCTGACTACTTCTGATTTTTCTAGGGGCATATTTGGTACTGCTTCTTTGATCACAGCAACAATAACGTCACCAATATGAGCATATCGACGATTACTAGCTCCTATGATTCGAATACACATCAATTCTCGAGCCCCGCTATTATCTGCTACTTTTAAATGGGTCTGAGGTTGAATCATATCAATTTTTTAGTCTATTCTTTTAATGCAAAGGATGAAGAAAATAAAAGAAATACTGTTTGTCCAAAAGCAAAAATCTGCAGTTTTGTTTAATATCCAAGACTCATTTCTCTTGGTTCTACTATCCCGAAATAATAAATTGAGTTCGTATAGGCATTTTGGATGCTGCTATTAAAATAGCCCTTCTAGCTATATTTTCGGTTACTCCACTCATTTCATATAGTATTCGTCCTGGTTTAACAACAGCTACCCAATATTCGGGGGATCCTTTTCCCGAACCCATACGTGTTTCAGCAGGTCTTACTGTAACTGGTTTGTCTGGAAATATACGGACCCATATTTTTCCACCACGCCGTGCATTTCGTGTCATTGCTCGTCGACCAGCTTCGATTTGTCGAGAT